AAAAATCGATTGGGAAAAAAGAAATCAGGAAAACAGTTTATCCATCGTCATACAAATTTATTGATGAGTTGGAACAAATCGAAGGAGAAAAGGAAGAGGAAAAAAATAAAAAAAACAACGAAAATGAAGCCGAGGATTATAAAATTCGTTCAAGAAAATCCAAACGTATAGTGATTTTTATTAATAAGAACTCAAAGAATGACAAAACTTCTACCGATAACCAGGATAGTAATAAAAAATCTAAAAAAGGGGTAGAAGAGGAATTAGCTTTAATACGTTATGTACAACAATCGGATTTTCGTCGAGACATAATAATAGGAGCTATACGCGCTCAAAGACGCAAAACAGTTACTTGGAAACTGTTTCAAGCAAACGCGCATTCTCCTCTTTTTTCGGACAAATTTAAGAAATACTCTTGGTTTTCTTTTACTATTTTGGAACCAATGAAAACTTTTTTTCATTTTAAAAAAGGGATGTGGAAAAACAGAGAATTCCAAATTTCGGATTATGCGGAAGACGAGACAGAAAAAAGACAGAGGGAAGAGGAGCAAAAAAGAAAAGAATACGACCAAGATGAAGAAAAGCGTATGGAAATAGCAGAAACCTGGGATAGCATTGTATTTGCTCAAGCAGTAAGAGGTATTTTATTATTAACCCACGCGATTCTTAGAAAATATATTATATTCCCTTTATTGATAATAACTAAAAATATTCTTCGTATGCTATTTTTTCAAATTCCCGAATGGTCGCAGGATTTAAAAGATTTGAATAGAGAAATACATATTAAATGTACTTATGACGGCGTTCCATTATCAGAAACAGAATTTCCAAAAAAATGGCTCTCAGAAGGTATTCAGATAAAGATACTATTTCCTTTTCGTCTGAAACCTTGGCACAGATCGAAACTACGATCCCCCAAAAAAGAAAAGGATCCAACGAAAACGAAAAAAAAAGCGCAAAAAAAAGAAGTCAATTTTTGCTTTTTAAGCACTTGGGGAATGGAAGTTGAATTGCCTTTTGGTTCTCCTATCTCATTTGACTTTTCATTTTTTTTTGATCCTATTTTTAAAGAACTAAAAAAAAGAATTAAAAATTGGAATTGTTTTTTTTTTCTATTTCTAAAAGTTTTAACCGAAAAAAAAAAAAAAATTCTAAATGTTTCAAAAGAAAGAGTAAAATGGATCAGGAAAAAGATTATATTTAGAAAAGAAAAAATTCTAAAAGAAATAAGAAAAAAATTATCAAAAAGAAATCAAATTACTTTATTTGAATTGAGAGAAATCTATGAAGTGAGTGAAACTCAAAAAGATTCAATAATCAGTAATAGTAATCGAATGAGCTACGAATCGTCCATTCCAATTCAATATATTAATTGGACAAATTTTTCATTGAAAAAAAAAAAAATAAAAGATCTCAATGATCGAACAAAGACAATCATAAAGCAAATAGAAAAAATTACAAAAAATAAGAAAAAGGGGTTTCGAACTCCAGAGATAAATATTAGTTTTAACAAAACACGTTCTGATGATAAAAGAAAAAGATTCGAATCCCCCCAAACTATTTGGTCGATATTTAAAAGAAGAAATATTCGATCAATCCACAAATCATATTTTGTTTTTCAATTTTTCATTGAAAGGATATCTATAGATATCTTTCTACGTATCATTAATATTCCTAGCATGAATGTCCAACTTTTTGTTGAATCAACAAAAAAAATTATTAATAAATACACTTACCATAATGAAACAAATGAAAAGAGAATTGATAAAACAAATAAAAAGATAATTCAATTTATTTCGATTATAAAAAAATCAATTTATAATATTGGTAATTCACAGATTTTTTGTGATGTACCCTATTTCTCACAAGCATATGTATTTTATAAATTATCACAAACCCAAGTTATTGACTTATCTAAATATAAGTTAAGATCTGTTTTTCAATATCCTGGAACATCTCTTTTTCTTAAGAATGAAATAAAGGAGTATTTGGGGGGGATACAAGGAATGTGCCAGTCCAAATTAAGACATAAGAAGACTCACAATTCTGTAATGAATCAATGGAAAAATTGGTTAAGGGGTCATTATCAATATGATTTATCTCAGCGTAGATGGTCTATATTAGTATCACAAAAATGGCGAAATAGAATCAATGAATGTTGTATGGCTCAAAAAAAAAAAAAAATTTTAAGCAAATGTGATTCATATGAAAAAAACCGATTAATTCTTTACAAAAAAGAAGAAGTAAACTTATTAACAAATCGAAAAAAAAAAATTAAAAAACAATATAGATATGATCTTTTATCATATAAATCTCTTAATTATGTAGATAAGAAAGACTCATCTGTTTCTCGATATAGATCACCATTACAAGCCAATAATGACAAAAGATTTTCTTATAATTACAACACGCGTAAACGAAAATTATTTGATATGGAAGATGATATCCCTATCAAGAATTATATAGGGGAAGATGGTATTCTAGATATGGAAAAAAACCTGGATAGACAATATTTTGATTGGAGACTTCTGAATTTTGATCTTAGAAATAAGATCGATATTGAGGCCTGGATTGATACCGATTATTATCTTATGATTCACCAAGAAATCAAACCATCCAATCAAAAAAAAAACTTTTTTGATTGGATGGGAATGAATGTAGAAATACTAAATCGTTCCATATCGAATCTGGAACTTTGGTTCTTCTCAAAATTTGTAAAATTTTATAAAACATATACAAGTAAACCATGGATCATACCAATCAAATTCCTTTTTTTCAATTTTAATGTAAAAAAAAATGATAATGAAAATAAAAGTATCATCAGAAAGAAAAAAATAGATATTTTTATACCACCAGCACAAAAAATAAAATACAAGAACAATATAGAAGAACTAAATTTCTTACTAAAAAGGTATTTGCGTTTTCAATTGAAATGGAATAATTGTTTAGATGAAAAAATAATGAATAATATCGAAATATATTGTCTCTTGCTTAGACTGACAAATCTAAAAGACGTTGCTATTTCCTCGATTCAAAAAGGAGATCTAAGTCTAGATATTATGATGATTCAGGATTTACTCCTTCCACAATTGATGAAAAATAACGGAACATTTGTTGTCGAACCAGTTCGTCTGTCTATAAAAAACAATGGACAATTTTTTATGTATCAAACCATAGGTGTTTCATTGATTCATAAAAGTAAGCACAAATTTCAATTTCATCAAAGATACCCAGAAAAAAGCTATGTTGATAAGACGAATTTTGATGAACCCATTACAAGACATCAAAAGATGACTGAAAATAAAGAAAAAAATCATTATGATTTGTTTATTCCTGAAAATATTTTTTTCTCTAGACGTCGTAGAGAATTGAGAATTCTAATTTGTTTCAATTCTGGGAATCGAGGTGGTATGCATCAAAATACGGCATTTTACAATGGGAATAAAGTAAATAATTTCTGTCAAGTTTTTGCTAAAAGGAAATATCTTGATAGAGATAAAAAAAAACTAATTTATTTAAAATTATTTCTTTGGCCAAATTATCGCGTAGAAGATTTAGTTTGTATGAATCGATATTGGTTTGATACCAATAATGGCAGCCGTTTCAGTATGGTAAGGATACAGATGTATCCGCGATTGAAAATTCGTTAATCTATATTTTTATTTCTTCTCTTTCTCGTAACATATCTGGTCTGCGAAGACAAATAAATACACACACGTATTGTCTTTCCTTACCTTATATTTGGAGGCATGATCCTAATTGAATGATGTATCCATTCGATCTGGAAATGAATCAAACTAAATCTTCTTCTTTTTTTATTTTAAAATAAAAATTTTGTATTTTCTGAATGCATAAACATTGAATTGATTAATAATAAGAAATTCAATTTGAAAAAAAAAATTAGGAATTCTTAAGGAAATTAAGATTATTATATATAGCAAATTAAAAAAATAGTGTCATTATTATTATTACTGATAAAAAAAAATATCTATCTATCTATTCTTCTATCTATCTATATATATAGATAGATATATAAAAAAAAAGAGGAGAGGAAAGCTTTTTTTTTATGGTAAAAAATTCATTTATACTAGTTATTTCACAAGAAAAAAAAGAAGAAAATCCGGGATCGGTTGAATTTCAAATATTCAATTTCACCAATAAGATACGAAGACTTACTTCACATTTGGAATTGCACAGAAAAGACTACTTATCTCAAAGAGGTTTACGTAAAATTCTGGGAAAACGCCAACGACTACTGTCTTATTTGTCAAAGATAAATGGAATACGTTATAAAAAATTAATAAATCAGTTGGATATTCGGGAGTCACAAACTCGTTAATTTGAAGAATTCTTTTAATTATTCGATTTATTAGATCTTGAATTTTGATGAACTTATTTTTGTTTTAAGCAGTTCAATGAATGGAGGAAAAACCTATGAATGTCCCAGCTACAAGAAAAGACCTCATGATAGTCAATATGGGTCCTCAGCACCCATCAATGCACGGTGTTCTTCGACTCATTGTTACTCTAGATGGTGAAGATGTTATTGATTGTGAACCAATATTGGGTTATTTACACAGAGGGATGGAAAAAATTGCAGAAAACCGAACAATTATACAATATCTGCCTTATGTAACACGTTGGGATTATTTAGCTACTATGTTCCCCGAAGCAATAACCGTAAATGGACCGGAACAGTTAGGAAATATTCAAGTACCAAAAAGAGCCAGCTATATCCGAGTAATTATGTTGGAGTTGAGTCGTATAGCTTCTCACCTGCTATGGCTTGGACCTTTTATGGCAGATATTGGTGCACAAACTCCTTTCTTCTATATTTTCAGAGAAAGAGAATTAATATATGATCTATTCGAAGCTGCCACCGGTATGAGAATGATGCATAATTTTTTTCGTATCGGAGGAGTAGCGGCTGATCTACCTCATGGCTGGATAGATAAATGTTTTGATTTCTGCGATTATTTTTTAACAGGGGTTGTTGAATATCAAAAACTTATTACGCAAAATCCTATTTTTTTAGAACGAGTTGAGGGAGTAGGCATTATTGGTGGAGAGGAAGTAATAAATTGGGGTTTATCAGGACCAATGCTTCGGGCTTCCGGAATAGAATGGGATCTTCGTAAAGTTGATCATTATGAGTGTTACGACGAATTGGATTGGGAAGTTCAATGGCAAAAAGAAGGAGATTCGTTAGCCCGTTATTTAGTCCGAATTGGTGAAATGACGGAATCCATAAAAATTATTCAACAGGCTCTGGAAGGAATTCCTGGCGGGCCATATGAGAATTTAGAATTACGCTGCTTTGATTTTGATAGGGAAAAGGATCCAGACTGGAATGATTTTGAATATCGATTCATTAGTAAAAAACCTTCTCCAATTTTTGAATTGCCGAAACAAGAACTTTATGTGAGAGTTGAAGCACCAAAGGGAGAATTAGGAATTTATCTAATAGGGGATAAGAATGGTTTTCCTTGGAGATGGAAAATTCGTCCACCAGGTTTTATCAATTTGCAAATTCTTCCTCAGTTAGTTAAAAGAATGAAATTGGCTGATATTATGACGATACTAGGTAGCATAGATATCATTATGGGAGAAGTTGATCGTTGAAATGATAATTTATACAATAGAAGTACAAGATATCACTTCTTTTTCCAGATTGGAATCTTTAAAAGAGGTCTATGGAATTCTATGGATACTTGTCCCTATTTTTACTCTTGTATTCGGAATCACAATAGGTGTACTAGTGATTGTATGGCTAGAAAGAGAAATATCCGCAGGGATCCAACAGCGTATTGGACCTGAATACGCCGGTCCTTTGGGAGTTCTTCAAGCTATAGCCGATGGAACAAAACTACTTTTCAAAGAAAATATTCTTCCATCTAGGGGGAATACTCGTTTATTCAGTATCGGACCATCCATATCAGTCATATCAATTCTAGTAAGCTATTCAGTAATTCCTTTTGGCTATAACTTTATTTTAGCTGATCTTAATATTGGTGTTTTTTTATGGATTGCTATTTCGAGTATTGCTCCCGTTGGACTTCTTATGTCCGGATATGGATCAAATAATAAATATTCCTTTTTGGGTGGTCTACGAGCTGCTGCTCAATCGATTAGTTATGAAATACCATTAACTCTATGTGTGTTATCAATATCTCTACGTGCGATTCGGTGAGACAGAAACTTTTCCATGCTCCTTTTTTCTAGGTTTTATAGGAAAGAAAGAAAAAGAAGTAGAATAAATTGAATAGATATCTTCATTTTTTTATTCATTATTATTATTCGGAGTTCGAATTGATAAACTAAATCAGATAGTTAGATGGGTGAAATAAAACAGCTTGTATTTCTTTTTAATTTGCAGTCAAAATATTGAGTCTCATTTTCTATGTATTAAGAAAAAAATGAAGTGGAAAAAAATGGAAAGGGCCATTTCCCCCAAGATTGGTTGTTTTAGTCATCCTGTCTTGAAGCGGGCTCAAAAGACCAACCTTATTGAGTTTTCACTATCATTTGTATGAATTACCATACATGTATTACGATAAATAAAGGAGTAGGGGATTGATAAAAAATAAAATGATTGGATAGTTAGAAACACCAAGATACACAAAGGATTAGTAATAGAGATTATGTAAATTATATTATCCAAAAGAGTATTTCTCCAGAATATAAAAAGAATACTAATTGGGGCTTAAAATTGGTAGAAATAATCAGGTAGTACTCCCCACAATTCCGGTCCAGAGTATAGGCTACTATCCACCGATTAAATAAATATGACTATCATAAACGAAATAATCCTTTAAAATTTTTTTAAGTCCTCCTTTTGTACATAAAAAATAAAACAAAACCAAAACTAAGAAGGAAAAAAAGAAAGAATCCATTAATATAATTAATATAATACAATTCCAATAAGCAATAAACAAACAGGGATCCTTTTTTATTCTTTCTTATATGCATATTTCATGGAGTCATATCTTAATTCATATTCTTTTTTGTAATCAAAAAGGATAGGTTATTGTTATTAATAAATTAAAGGAGTATTTTATTGAAGAATTAAGTTATTACTCAACAAATTCCATTTTTTAGGGGATAAGATCAATTCAGAAGTACCTTTTTATTTTTATTTAATTTATTTCTTTTTTTTTTTTTTATTATTATAATTCGAACAGACAGAATTCAATTGGTTTAATTCAGGACCATCCAATAAAAATGAAGCCCACCTATCTTAGGGATATATCAAGAGAAATAAACGGTGCCGTCCTTAGATTTATTTATGGCCTTCGAGGAGCCGTATGAGGTGAAAATCTCATGTACGGTTCTGTAATAGCGATGGGAACAGTAATGTTATCACCGACTATGATTATCTAACAGTTTAAGTACAGTTGATATAGTGGATTCGCAATCAAAATATGGTTTTTGGGGGTGGAATTTATGGCGTCAACCTATAGGTTTTATTGTTTTTCTAATTTCTTCGCTAGCAGAATGTGAAAGATTACCTTTTGATTTACCAGAAGCAGAAGAAGAATTAGTAGCCGGTTATCAAACCGAATATTCAGGTATAAGATTTGGTTTATTTTATGTTGCTTCCTATTTAAACCTATTAGTTTCTTCATTATTTGTAACGGTTCTTTACTTAGGCGGTTGGAATACCCCTACCCCATACATATTCATTTCTGAACTTTTTGAAATAAATAAAGCGTGTGGAGTTTTTGGAACTACAATTGGTATCTTTATTACATTAGCTAAAACTTATTTTTTCTTGTTCATTTCTATCACAACAAGATGGACTTTACCTAGACTAAGAATGGACCAATTATTAAATCTTGGATGGAAATTTCTTTTACCTATTTCTCTCGGTAATCTATTATTAACAACTTCATCTCAACTGCTTTCACTGTAAAAAATGAATATTCTATATTGATAACTTGTCTCAAACAAGAGAAAGAAACAAAATAAAGTTATTCATAGATATTCACGATATGTTCCTTATGGTAACTGAGTTCATGAATTATGGTCAACAAACAGTACGAGCTGCAAGGTATATTGGTCAAAGTTTTATGATTACCCTATCCCATGCAAATCGTTTCCCTGTAACTATTCAATATCCTTATGAAAAATTAATCACATCGGAGCGTTTCCGCGGTCGAATCCATTTTGAATTTGATAAATGCATTGCTTGTGAAGTATGTGTTCGTGTATGTCCTATAGATCTACCTGCTGTTGATTGGAAACTGGAAACTTCTATTCGAAAGAAACGATTGCTTAATTACAGTATTGATTTCGGGATCTGTATATTTTGCGGTAATTGCGTTGAGTATTGTCCAACAAATTGTTTATCAATGACTGAAGAATATGAACTTTCGACTTATGATCGTCACGAATTGAATTATAATCAAATTGCTTTGGGCCGTTTACCAATGTCAGTAATTGACGATTATACAATTCGAACAATTTTAAACTCGCCTCAATTCAAATATTCAAATAAAAATGAAATGATTATATTTATAATTCTATTATATAAATTATAATTCTATATAAATTATATATATATATATATATTATATATAAAAAAATATAAAAAATATAAAATAATCTAATGGATTCCATATAATTAAAAAAATGAAATCATATAAATAATGATATATAGAAATAATGATATATTTAAATAATGATATATTTTAAATATATCAAATCAATAGTAAATATTATAGGATTAAAATATTAAAAAATTAAATAAATACAGATAGATATAGATAGATAGAATAAATATTATTATAATAATCTCGAAATGTAAAATCGATTTGTAATTTTTTACAAAAATGGAATTAATTATAGAATAAATATATACTATAACTATATATAGAGAGAGAGTATAGCTTCTAACTACTCTTTCGTATAAAGAATGAGATTCTTCCTAGGACTGTACCTATATCAACTCACACTTCTTAGGAGTTAATTCAATTAGTAATTTAGTATATAAACTTTTTTCCTGGTCGTATCAATAAGGTCATGAAATTTCGATTTATTTATTTCTTATTTTCCATATAATGGATTTGCCTGAACCGATACATAATTTTCTTTTAGTCTTTCTAGGATCAGTTCTTATATTAGGAAGTATAGGAGTAGTATTATTTACCAACCCAATTTTTTCTGCCTTTTCGTTGGGACTGGTTCTTGTTTGTATATCTTTATTCTATATTTTATCAAACTCCCATTTTGTAGCTGCGGCACAGCTACTTATTTACGTGGGAGCTATAAATGTTTTAATCATATTTGCTGTGATGTTCATGAAAGGTTCAGAATATTCCCACCATTTTTATTTTTGGACCGTTGGGGACGGAGTTACTTTGATGGTTTGTATAAGTATTTTTGTTTCACTAATGACTACTATTCCAGATACATCATGGTACGGGATTATTTGGACTACAAGATCAAATCAGATTATCGAACAAGATTTGATAAGTAATAGTCAACAAATTGGAATTCATTTATCAACAGATTTTTTTCTTCCATTTGAACTCATTTCAATAATTCTTTTAGCTGCTTTGATAGGTGCAATTGTTGTGGCCCGACAGTAATAAATCTTTCGAACAATCAACAGCAATTCAAATTCAATTTTGCTCTATCTTATCCCATCCATTTCCTTTCAATTATATGTGAAAGGGAAAGATTGTTTGTTTTCTGTTTAAAATAATTTTTTATTCGATTTAATGTATTCTTTTGGTTTTGTTCGATTCTCTAGTCAATCGAATCCGTTGATTGAAATGTTGTTCATATTGAAATGAATCGAAATTTATAAGGAGTTGGTCAATGATGCTCGAACATATACTTGTTTTGAGTGCCTATTTATTTTCTATCGGTATCTATGGATTGATCACGAGCCAAAATATGGTTAGAGCCCTTATGTGTCTTGAACTTATACTGAATGCGGTTAATATAAATTTCGTAACATTTTCTGATTTTTTTGATAGTCGTCAATTAAAAGGAAATATTTTTTCCATTTTTGTTATAGCTATTGCAGCCGCTGAAGCAGCTATCGGACCAGCTATTGTTTCATCAATTTATCGTAACAGAAAATCAACTCGTATCAATCAATCGAATTTGTTGAATAAATAAATAAATGAATAAAAAAAAAATAATATTAATCATAAACATTATAGAATATTAATTAAAAATTATAGAATATTAATTAAAAGTAGAATATGAATATTCATCAATTCCCAATTAACATGTATGATACATAACGTATGATCATGTTTACGAAAACGTAAGAAATCAAAGTATCTTGGCCTTCTTTTAGGAATTTCATCCAGAAGTAGATTGATTGGAAAACGTCTGGTAAATCGTTGATTCATCTGGTGTCTAAATATATGATTCATTTAAAAGTTTTACTAGATCGAAAATTTCTGATGTTCAAAAACTAATAGACCCAATGTCACATTCAGTAAAGATTTATGATACCTGTATAGGATGTACTCAATGTGTCCGAGCTTGTCCGACAGATGTATTAGAAATGATACCTTGGGACGGATGTAAAGCTAAGCAAATTGCTTCTGCTCCAAGAACAGAGGATTGTGTCGGCTGTAAAAGATGTGAATCTGCCTGTCCGACGGATTTCTTGAGTGTTCGAGTTTATTTATGGCATGAAACAACTAGAAGCATGGGTCTAGCTTATTGATTGATACGTTTCAAAAAACCCCACACGAATACGTTTTTTACTGACAAAAACCCCGTGTTCAAAACATAAAAAAAAGTCGTTTTGAGCACGGGTTTTCTGGCCCAAGTGTATCTTATTTTTACCACGAATTTTTTTCCTTGGTTAACAATAATTGTAGTTTTGCCAATATCCGCGGGTTCCTTAATCTTCTTATTTCCTCATAGAGGAAATAAGGTAATTCGCTGGTATACTATTTGTATATGCTTAATAGATCTCCTTCTAACAACCTATGCATTCTGTTATCATTTCGAATTGGACGATCCATTAATGCAACTGACGGAGAATTATAAATGGATAAATTTTTTTGATTTTTATTGGAGATTCGGAATAGATGGGCTCTCTATCGGACCGATTTTACTCACGGGATTTATCACCACTTTAGCTACTTTAGCGGCTCAGCCGGTTACTCGGGAATCCAAATTATTCCATTTTCTGATATTAGCAATGTATAGCGGTCAAATAGGATCATTTTCTTCTCGAGACATTTTACTTTTTTTCATCATGTGGGAAGTAGAATTAATTCCTGTTTATCTACTTTTATCCATGTGGGGGGGAAAGAAACGTTTGTATTCAGCTACAAAGTTCATTTTGTACACTGCAGGGAGTTCCGTTTTTTTATTAATGGGAGTTCTAGGTATCGGTTTATATGGTTCCAATGAACCTGCATTAAATTTGGAAACATCAGCTAATCAATCATATCCTTTGGCACTGGAAATAATATTCTATATTGGATTTCTTATTGCTTTTGCTGTAAAATCGCCGATTATACCCTTACATACATGGTTACCAGACACCCATGGAGAAGCACATTACAGTACTTGTATGCTTTTAGCCGGAATTTTATTAAAAATGGGAGCGTATGGATTGGTTCGAATTAATATGGAATTATTACCTCACGCTCATTCTATATTCTCTCCCGGGTTAATGATATTAGGTGCAATTCAAATAATCTATGCTGCTTCAACATCTCTTGGTCAACGTAATTTAAAAAAAAGAATAGCTTATTCCTCTGTATCTCATATGGGTTTCATAATTATAGGAATTGGTTCGATAAGCGATACGGGACTCAATGGAGCCATTTTACAAATAATCTCGCATGGGTTTATTGGCGCTGCGCTTTTTTTCTTGGCAGGAACGGGTTATGATAGAATACGTCTTCTTTATCTCGACGAAATGGGTGGAATGGCTATCCCACTGCCAAAAATATTCACGGTGTTCAGTATCTTATCGATGGCTTCCCTTGCATTGCCAGGCATGAGCGGTTTTGTTGCAGAATTGATAGTCTTTTTTGGAATAATTATGAGTCAAAAATTTCTTTTAATGACAAAAATACTAATTACTTTTGTAACCGCCATTGGAATGATATTAACTCCTATTTATTCATTATCTATGTTACGCCAGATGTTCTATGGATACACTCTTTTTAATACATCAAACTCTTATTTTTTTGATTCTGGGCCGCGAGAGTTATTTATTTCGATTTCGATCCTTATACCTGTAATAGGTATTGGTATTTATCCGGATTTTATTTTCTCATTATCAGTTGACAAGGTCGAAGCTATTCTATCGAATTTTTTATAGAAAGTTTTCATGAAATAAAAATAAAAAGATTTCTTTTTTCATTGTATAATGGACACTATTAAAAAAAAGAGAAAGAAATCTTTTTATTCTATCATCTTAACTTACAAAAAGGAATTGTAACCAGATGTCTTTGATGTTTGGGAGAACCCCTTGAATCACTACATTAGTGGATTCTAAGGGGTTCTCGACGGTTTATGTGAAGTTTTATTATATGCTTACTATGTTTGTATTTGTCAGACCCCTTCTTTATTCAATTCACTTAAACTCAATTTGATGTAAATGAACCATAACTATGTAATCCTATTCCTAATAAATTGATCCCAAAATAACATACCCAAATTATAAGAAAGCCCATAGAGGCTACTATTGAAGAATTTACACCTTCCAATTTTTTTCTAGTATGTAAAAAAATCGCGAATATTGTCCAAGTAATAAACGCCCAAGTTTCCTTTGGATCCCAATTCCAATAGGATCCCCATGCCTCATTAGCCCATACTGCTCCCGAAAGAATACCTATGGTTAAAAAGATAAACCCTAGACTAATAATACGATGACTCCAACGATCCAATTGTTGAATAAATTGGGACCTGTAATAATTTCGAAAAGAAAGAAAAGAAGTGTTTCGTAAAATATTATTTCTCTTGTTCAGGTATTTGATCTCAGCAAAAGAAAATGACTCATTTACATTGAAAAAAGAAAAATTATTGCTATTACCAATAATCCTTATGACTTTTCGAAATGTAATGACTAAAAGAGCTACTGATAATAATGAGCCACATAAAAGAGCTGTATAGCCTAATACCATCATACTTACATGCATCATTAACCAATGGGATTGGAGAGCGGGTACTAATATTGTGGATTGATGCATTTTGATTAAAAGACCCGAAGTAGCAAAGCCTTGGGTCAAAATAACACTTGGTGCGATTATTGTGCTTAAATGGTTTTTATGTTTTTTAAAAGTAAAAGACGGAATCATATTCAAAATGGAAAAACTCCATGAAAGAAAGATTAATGATTCATATAAATCACTTAATGGTAAATGTCCCGAAAAAATCCAACGAGTAACTAATAATCCTGTTATACAAAAAAAAGTTACTATCATGCCTTTTCCCAACGAATCATATAGTCCTACGATTTCATTGAGTGATAAGTTTATCAAATGAATTGCAATTACAATTGATACGACCGAAAATGATATATGAGTTAATATATGCTCTAAAGTTGAAAATATCATAAATAAAAAAGGATCTACTAATTATAGGAATGAAAATCGGGAATGGAATTCATTCTAGGACTTACTCTTTTCGAAGATTCGAAGATAAGATGCCATGCCGCCACTCGGACTCGAACCGAGATGCTCTAGCACTGCTTCCTAAGAGCAGCGTGTCTACCGATTTCACCATAGCGGCTTGCTCGAAATCATAATAATCTATTTTTAGTAAATCGTCGAGATTGAAAGAGTCAATTCAAATGCAATACAATATTTGTTTAGTAAACATAAAAATCGAAATATAAAATAATTTTTCTTTTTTGAAGATTTGAATATTCCAATTACAATAAGAATTCTTATTATCATTCGTTTTTCGTTTCGAGTGTCAGTTTTATTTAAATTAAGTTAGTAATGGGAGTGGGCTTTTTCATAGTTTATCCTTCCTCAAAATGGCACTGTTGTAACTAGATCTAAACAGTTCTGACTTCAACTTCTGAAACACAAAATTTGCTTTCTCTTTTGTGTTTTTAAATGATTCATTTTTTTTTTAATAATTAAATTAAATAAATCAAATTTTATAAAATTTATAAAATTTGATAATAATAAATATATAATTTTATAATAATAAATTTAATAATTAAAAAAAAAAAATAATAATAAAATAATAATAATTAATAATTAATTAATTTAATAATTAATTAATAATTAAATAAAATAAAAATAAAATATGCATTTCTTTTTGAAAGAAAAATAGTATTTTTATGAATCACAAATTTAGTTAGCATTATATTCCAAGAATTTATATAAATAAACATTTGCAGAGCTTTGTATTAATCATTAGAATTTTTGTTGTGTCGAAAAGTTAATATTTCGAAAACCAATTAAAAAAAATTATTAAGATATCAGATACAATTTTTATTTCGATCGAAATTGTATCCTCTTTTTTTTTTAAGATCCATTTTGGAGCATTTCAATTTGAAAATTATTATCTCCAATAAACAAATAAAAGGGAAGGGTTACTTTTCTTTTCAATTGGGTTAAAAAATATATATAGAATATAAATATATATATATAGCTAGTTAATATGGTTAGTGATAGTAATTTAAAGATATAGTAATTTATAGAATAGTAATTTATAGAATATAGTACTTCAAAATTTACAAAAACAAGTTTGAAATCAATTAGTTCCAATGCCCAAAAATGTGTCCCATTTCATTTATTTTTTTTACTAAAGATTTTCTATCTACTTAATAAAATATACTAATACTAAAAAAACAAAAAAACTTTTTTATTGATTATTTGGTCGATGGGGAAAATGAAACTCTTCATTCCAAAAATGAGAAAACATACTTCAAAAAGTTGAAATTTTGTTATGTTTATTCTTTTGTTGTTTCAAAAACCAGTACCATTCTTTCTATATATAATATAGATATTTATAAAGAAATCGATTAGAAATCTATAGCTATAGAAAAAATAGAAAAAATTATATATTTATATTTAAATTATATATTTATATTTATAGATATAGAAAAACGAAATAAAATTGGAAAAGAATAAACGAAATTAGTCTATTCTTCGAGTCCGGCTAAATTCAGAGATTACTCCAATATTTGTATTTGTTGCACAAAAAAGCTTTTTGAGTTCCCCGTAGAAAGAGATGTGGCTAAGGAAAAAGATTTCAATGTTGTCCAATATCCCTTTTTTTTCCAAATATTTTTACGAATCCGTTTTTTTGATATAGAAGTACGTTTTTTTGGAACTGCCATTCAAAAAATTATACTAGTTTATTCATTACTATAGTTCATGTGAAAGACATCTATTGTTCAAAATGAATTGTTCTTTAATTAGACCTATATCTATTCACTTTTTTCTAGGTTACATTCCCTTCATAAAAAAAATATGCATATGTAAAAATCACATAGTCTTTTTGTTTTTTGTTCCTAGTAATATTTTATAGAATTCTTACAAAAAAAAAGAAGACTGTCTGTCTGGTTATATCTCTGTCTATTTTCGTCGTACTCCATTTATACATCGAATAAAATAAATCGAAAAAGTTTAAGAAATCAACCCTTATCCTGCTTAAAAATGAATTGTTCAAGCTCGAAGAAAGAGTGTGCCTAATTTGAATTTGAAAATTGAATCAGACCGGTCGTTAATCTATTATAAAAGATACATGATTTTTAATTTTTAAAAAATGTATCTTACTTTTTCTCTGCTATGTAAAGTAAACTCTTGAATATCATAATCTTTTTTACAAACTTAGATGTCTTTTATTGTAATGGGAAATAATTAATTAGTTCCAAAAATAATCAATTAGTTCAAAAATGAACTAAAATTTTTCGGAATAAACAAACTCAATAAATTTTTATTTTATTGAGAGGGATTCATATCAAAATAAACTAATTTTTTGGTGTAATTTTTTCTATTCACTCTAACTCTATGAGGTGTAAATTATTATAATATATAATAATTAATTTTATTTTTTATAAATATTTTTCTTTTTTATTAATATTAAAAACTAAAAAACCAAAAAATAAAGTTTATTTTTTATTAAGAATTTTGTCATATCATTTGACTCATTTTCACTTCGTGCTTTGCAATATTGTATTGAAATTATTGTACAAAGATTCAAAATAATAAAAATTAAGAATAGAGAATTTTGTTTAAGTTTTGCATATCTTAATTTTTCTTTTATTAACTGAACCTTTCAAACGAGCTAAAACCGGCGAATAAGAAACAAAACTCATTAAGATTAAGAAGAAAAAGATTTTTTGTATTTTTTTGTATGGAATATACGTATCAATATTCGTGGATTATACCTTTCATTCCACTTCTAGTTCCTATGTTAATAGGAACGGGACTTCTCCTTTTTCCGACGGCAACAAAAAATCTTCGCCGCGTGTGGGCTTTTCCTAGTATTTTATTGTTAAGTATAGTTATGATTTTTTCAATCGATTTGTCTATTCATCAAAAAAATACCAGTTCTATCTATCAATATGTATGGTCTTGGACTATCAATAATGATCTTTCTTTAGAGTTTGGCCACTTGATTGATTCACTTACTTCTATTATGTCAATATTAATCACTACTGTTGGAATTTTGGTTCTTATTTATAGTGACAATTATATGTCTCATGATCAAGGATATTGGAGATTTTTTGCTTATATGAGTTTTTTTAATACTTCAATGTTGGGATTAGTTACCAGTTCGAATTTGATACAAATTTATATCTTTTGGGAATTTGTTGGAATGTGTTCCTATTTTTTAATAGGTTTTTGGTTCACACGCCCTATCGCGGCAAATGCTTGTCAAAAAGCGTTTATAACTAATCGTGTAGGAGATTTTGGTTTATTATTAGGAATTTTAGGTCTTTACTGGATAACAGGTAGTTTGGAATTTCGGGATTTGTTTGAAATATTCAAAAACTTTATTTCGAATAATGAGGTAAATCTTTTATTTATTACTTTGTGTGCCTTCCTATTATTTGCCGGTTCAGTTGCTAAATCTGCCCAATTTCCCCTTCATGTATGGTTACCGGATGCTATGGAAGGGCCTACCCCGATTTCGGCTCTTATACATGCTGCTACTATGGTAGCGGCGGGAATTTTTCTTGTAGCCCGGTTTCTTCCTCTTTTTATAGTTCTACCTTCCATAATGAATGGAATAGCTTTGATAGGTATAATAACGGTAGTATTAGGGGCTACTTTAGCTCTTGCTCAAACGGATATTAAGAGAGGTTTGGCTTATTCTACAATGTCTCAATTGGGTTATATGATGTTAGCTCTAGGTATGGGTTCTTATCGAGCCGCTTTATTTCATTTGATTACTCATGCTTATTCAAAAGCGTTGTTGTTTTTAGGATCGGGATCGATTATTCATTCAATGGAAACTATTGTTGGATATTCTCCAGATAAAAGTCAAAATATGGTTCTTATGGGCGGTTTAACAAAACATATACCAATTACAAAAACCGCTT